TTTCTGTAGTAGAGATGGTATTGAGAAAGAACCATTCACTATAACCCCAAAAGAACCAGATTTCGTAAACAACATAGAGGAAGAATGAAAGGGATATCTTCTCGAGGAAGCCGTATTTCTTTCGGTAAATATGCTCTTCAGGCACTTGAGCCCGCTTGGATTACATCTAGACAAATAGAAGCAGGTCGGCGGGCAATGACCCGAAATGTGCGCCGTGGTGGAAAAATCTGGGTATGTATATTTCCGGACAAACCTGTTACGTTAAGACCTACGGAAACACGTATGGGTTCAGGGAAGGGATCCCCCGAATATTGGGTAGCTGTCGTTAAACCAGGTAGAATACTTTATGAAATGGGTGAAGTTGGAGAAAATATAGCCCGAAAGGCTATTTCAATAGCGGCGTCCAAAATGCCTATACGAACTCAATTTATTATGTCAGATTAGACAGGTAGACCGACGGAAAAAAGTCTTAGAGATAAAAAAACAATTGTGGGTTTATTTTGAATTTGAACAAGAATATTTCTTTTTTTTTTTTACTTCGACTTTCTCTTTGCATTGAAAGAACAGATTCAAAACAAAAATGATATGATTCAAGCTCAAACCCATTTGAATGTCGCGGATAACAGCGGGGCTCGAAAATTGATGTGTATTCGAATCATAGGAGCTAGTAATCGCCAATATGCTCATATTGGCGACATTATTGTCGCTGTGATTACGGATGCATTACCAAACACATCTCTAGAAAGATCAGAAGTGATCAGAGCTGTAATTGTTCGTACTTGTAAAGAACTTAAACGGAACAACGGCATGATAATACGATATGATGACAATGCAGCAGTTGTTATTGATCAAGAAGGAAATCCAAAAGGAACTCGAGTTTTCGGCGCGATTGCCCGCGAATTGAGACAGTTAAATTTCACTAAAATAATTTCATTATCACCTGAAGTATTATAGTATCACATCCGACTTAATAGAGTAGAGTCCTACTCGTCTACTTAGTTATTGAATGAAATAGATAACTTCAATTTAGTGAATCCAATTTTTTCTGACGCGTATCTCTTTATTTATTTCAAATATTTGAAAATTCAATAAAAAAAGTTTGAAGTATTTTATTGTTTCTATTATTTACTAATATTATAGTTTACTATTATATTAAACATTTTTAAACATTCTTATTGTTATTGAATATTTTTTTTTATTACATAAAAAGTCAAAAAAAAGCATGTTGATTAGATCAAAAACGTGGAGGCAACAAAAATTTAAATTTATCATGGGTAGAGACACTATTGCTGACGTAATAACCTCTATACGAAATGCTGACATGAATAGAAAAGGGATGGTTCAAATAGAATCTACTAACATCACGGAAAACATTGTAAAAATGCTTTTACGAGAGGGGTTTCTTGAAAACGTGAGAAAACATCAGGAAAACTACAAATATTTTTTGATTGTAACCCTACGACATAGAAGGAATAGAAAAGGAATGTATCCAACTATTTTAAATTTAAAACGGATCAGTAGGCCTGGTCTACGAATCTATTCTAACTATCAACGAATTCCTAGAATTCTAGGCGGGATGGGAATTGTAATTCTTTCTACTTCTCAAGGGATAATGACAGACCGAGAGGCTCGAATGGAAGGAATTGGGGGAGAAATCTTGTGTTATATATGGTAATCCTTCTTATATCTGAATTGTCGCCAAAATAGAATTAACTATTTGTCAAAAGAAAAAAAGACGTGTTAATTACTCTTAACATTATTTGATATTTGGAGAGGTCTTAACTAAAACGAAAAGAACAAAAAATGGATTCCTAATTCATAATAATAAGGATTCGAATGATTAGGTGCTTTTTTTTTTAACCACCAGCATTTCTTTGCTGAGAATACAATTCGAGGTTGGGGTTTCAAATTTAAAGAAAGTTATTTTCTTCCAATAAGTATACTCAGAATTCAGTTTAGGAATGAAAACTATGAAAATAAGAGCCTCCGTTCGTAAAATTTGTGAGAAATGTCAATTGATCCGTAGGAGAGGACGAATTATAGTAATTTGTTCCAATCCGAGACATAAACAAAGACAAGGATAATCTTTTGAAAATGGACTCTATAACATAAAGTAACCAATACAAAAATAGGATCTTTTTTGACATGAAATGGATATATCCATATACCTCGAATTTCTCGTTCTAAGATGATAAAGTAAAGTATGGCAAAATCTATACCAAGAACTGGTTCACGGAGAAATGCCCGGATTGGGTCATCTAAGAATATACGCCGAATACCAAAGGGCGTTATTCATGTTCAAGCAAGTTTCAACAATACCATTGTAACTATTACAGATGTCCGAGGTCGGGTAATCTCTTGGGCCTCCGCCGGGACTTGTGGATTCAAAGGTACAAGAAGAGGGACTCCATTTGCTGCTCAAACCGCAGCAGGAAAGGTTATTCGTACAGTCATAGATCAAGGTATGCAACGAGCAGAAGTGATGATCAAAGGTCCCGGT